AATCTTCTAATCGATAATTAGGCCAAAGAAAAAGCTTTAGTTTAATTAATTCATTTTTATCTCTATCAAGGTGTTTACTTTTCCATTGACCCCAGCTTTTTATGTTGTTCTCCTTACCATTCCTAAAATGGAAATTTAAAGAATTGAGAATTCTCAATTCTCTACGACGTCTAGACGATAAAATCATTTCAGGAACAAGCAAATCAAAATTATCCTTATCAACAGATTTTTGGTTTCCGTATCTTTGATTAGTTTGTTGCTTACTCTTATGAACCAATGAAATACCTATGGCTTGATACATAATAAATTCTTCCTGATTTGTTATAGACAGGTTGAAGTGGGGGTTGAAGCTAATTATCCCCTCGAGCCACCAGTCGTGCAAAGCCACACTGTCCGAGGGCGCGGCTACTAGGTTCATCGGCTTCAGATTGCCCAGTGTACAATAGAGCAAACACAGTGTGTGTTTTTTTTCCAGTCTTTTCATGTTTTTCCACAGAGAATAGAACTTGAGAGAGCTCTTCATCACCGAAAACTGCGGAAAGTCCATCTCGTAATTCGCATACTGGAGCTGCTGGGCAGTGAAATTGACTCTCTTCGTCACCCGGCGACTCCGGTATTGTTTTTCTTTTTTCATGAACCGTTTTTCATAACGTTCTGTAATAACTTCTTCGAAGTTTTTACTAACATTTTCTTCGTCTTGACTAACATTTTCTTCGTCTTGACTAACATTTTCTTCGTCTTGACTAACATTTTCTTCGTCTTGACTAACATTTTCTTCGTCTTGACTAACATTTTCTTCGTCTTGACTAACATTTTCTTCGTCTTGACTAACATTTTCTTTTCCTGTCCTAACATTTTCTTTAACAATTTCTTTTCCTTTCCTAACAATTTCTTTTCCTTTCCTAACAAGTTCTTTTTCTTCCCTACCAATTTCGTTTGCTTTCCTAACAATTTCTTTTCCTTTCCTAACAAGTTCTTTTTCTTCCCTAACAATTTCGTTTGCTTTCCTAACAAGTTCTTTTGCTTTACTAACAGTTACTTTTGCTTTCCTAACATTTTCTTCTTCTTTCCTAACAGTTCCTTTTGCTTTACTAACAGTTCCTTTTGCTTTACTAACAAGTTCTTCTTCTTCACTAACAATTTCTTTTCCGTTGAAATTTGAAAGAAGTAATTTGATTGGTCTAACCCACGGGTTCATTTTATATGTCTCCAGAGGTAGCATAACTTCTCGGACGAACCAATCTTTCTCAGTGGCTTTAGTATTAGTGAAGATTTCTTCATTCATTCCCATCCAATCAAAAAAGCTTTTTTTGTGTTTTTTCCAATCAAAAAAGCTTTTTTTGTGTTTTTTGTGATTGAGCTCTTGGATTTCTGGATCCGAAGCAGAAATAGAAATAAGACCTCTATTCTCAATTATTTGAGAATTATTAGTCCCAACCTTCGTATTTGTATTATGGTTAGGATCGATCTTCATCCAGGCCTCAGCCTCAAATTTGAGAATCTTACAATCAAAATCTAAAGATTTTCTATTTATAAAGCTCTTGAGATAATTCTTGTCTAGATAATGTTTGATAAAAATCTCCTCGGGTATATTTATATCAAATAATTTGTCTTTCTGTGTGGTGTAATTAGAAGAGATCTCTTCTTTCTTATTTACTTGTAATGGCAATTTATAAATATAGGAGTCCTTCTTAGTTTCAGGACAAATGAATTTATATGCTAAAAGATCATATCTATAGTTTTTTTCCAACTTATTTTTTTGATTTGTTAATGAATATACTTCAGAATCATTTTGTTTTTTGTAATGAAGTAATTGGTCTTTTTCATATGAATCTCCTTTATTTAAATCTTTATTTTGAGGCGTATGGCGTTGGTTGACTGCATTTCGCCATTTTTGTGGGATTAATAGAGACCATCTAATCTGAGATAAATTGTATTGATAATGACCTCTTAACCAGTTTTTCCATCGATTCGTTCCAAAATTGCGAAGTTTCTTATGCTTTAATTCGGAATGAAATATTCCTTGTCTTTCAAAAGAATCCTTTATTGCAGTCTTAACAAAAAAAGATGTTCCGCGATATTGAAGAACAGATCTTAACTTATCACTAACTTGGGTTTGTGATAATTTGTAAAATACATATGCTTGTGACAGGGAAGATAAATCTGGTAAGGAAGAACAAATTTTAAGAAAAAGAGGTGACGCCCTCCTAAAGGCAATTCTTTTTTCATTTGTTTCAGGATTGTAACTGTCTTTATCAAAATTTTTGGGGGGGAAATTGATTCTACAAATATTAATGATCCATAGAAAGAGATCTAGGTATATGTTGTATATTTTTTCAATGAACAATTTTTGAAAATAATGCAATTTACTTATTAATCGAACATTTCTTCTTTTTAGAATTGTCCAAATATTTTTTGGTGATTCTCCATTTTTTTTTTCTTTTGTAATTATTTCTAATTGATTTTTGGTTGTGCTTATTCTATTAATCACATTTTTTCGTTTTTCTTCTAGTATTTTTGCTTCTGATTCTTCTGAATTTGTCAAAGCTGTAGATGGAATTTGACTAACTGATTCATCTTCATCAATTATCTCATTGCTGATTATAGAATCTTTTTCTTTTTTAGTTTCACTCGATTCATATACTCCTCTCAATATTCTATTTTCTTTTATAGTTTCTTTTATTTTTTTGACAAGTTCTTCTATTTGGCTTTTTAGAACTAGAACCGTTTTGATAAGCCATTTTATGCTTTCTTTTGAGCCTTTTAGAACTCGAACAATTGGTGGTTTGATTGTTTTCTTGAACTTCTTGATAAATTTTCTTATAACTACAAAATCGGTCTTTTTCATTTTTTTTATTCTCAATAATTTTTCACGTATATCATTTAGTTCTTGGAAAATGGGCATTAAAATGGGCATCCAAAAAGTCTCAAAGGAAGGGTCGGGCAGGGCGTCACCCATAGGATAGTCAGATACTCCCCAGAAAGCCCTTAGAAAAACAGTCTCGGGATTTTCCAGATTTCTATCATCCTCTGTGCGAAAAGGTTGCAAATAAAAAGGAGATGTAATTTTGACCTGAAGACCTTCTTCGACCCAATTCTCCGGAAGCAAGCTGTGGTATAGAGTACCACCGTCGTAGGCGCATATAGCATGACTCTCTTTCTCCCAGTCCGCCCAATCCTCAGACCACTCGTTCGGTTGCAATAATAAGAAACGGCCAATAGTTTTAACTAGTATCAATAAAGGCAATGAAATAAATTTTCTCAAATTTGAGTGACAAAGTACTATACAAGCTCTTATTGCAGGCGCACACTCGACTACATCATCCCATTCTTCCGATGCCGCCCACTGTGCCAAATGTAGTTCGATGCCACTTATTTCTGGGCGTTTGCCGTGCGCTAATTTGAATATGGCGTCTGGTTGCCTTTCTTTCCTTTCTTTGCTTTCTTTGCTTTCTTTCCTTTCTTTCCTGGCTTTCCCGGCTTTCCTAGCTTTCCCGGCTTTCCTTTCTTTCCTTTCTTTCCTGGCTTTCCCGGCTTTCCTTTCTTTCCTGGCTTTCCTTTCTTTCCTTTCTTTTCTGGCTTTCCCGGCTTTCCCAGCTTTCCTTTCTTTCCTGGCTTTCCTTTCTTTCCTTTCTTTTCTGGCTTTCCCGGCTTTCCCAGCTTTCCTTTCTTTCCTGGCTTTCCTTTCTTTCCTTTCTTTTTTTGTTTGTTCTTTGTTACGTTCGTTAAGAGTGAAAAGGCCCCCCCTTTTTTTGCTTCTTTTGCTTACAAACCCCAACCTATGCATCAATTTTTTGCCTCTTTTGCTTACAAACCCCAACCTATGCATCAAATTTTTGATTCTTTTGCTTACAAACACCAACCCATGCATCAAATTTTTGATTCTTTTGCTTCCAAACCCCAACCTATGCATCAATTTTTTGATTCTTTTGCTTCCAAACCCCAACCTATGCATCAAATTTTTGATTTTCAAAACAAGGACCTTCGGGTTCATGAACCCGAAATAAATAGACCTTCTACTTTTTACGAAGCGGAAAAAAAGAGGGGAACGCGGCTTGCTTTCAATCTTTCTTCCAACAAACGTTTTACGCCTTTGGTAGCGCATAGAACCTTTGATTACCCCTCGCTGAAACCCTTTCGGCAGATACAGGTAGGTATAAAGGTCCTCTTGCGCAAAGTCACGAGTATTCATTGCATCAGCAATCTCCTCAATATCCGTCTTCTTGTCTTGAGTATTAGTCTCCGCAATATCCGTCTTCTTGTCTTGAGTATTAGTCTCCTCAATATCCGTCTTCTTGTCTTGAGTATTAGTCTCCTCAATATCCGTCTTCTTGTCTTGAGTATTAGTCTCCGCAATATCCGTCTTCTTGTCTTGAGTATTAGTCTCCTCAATATCCGTCTTCTTGTCTTGAGTATTAGTCTCCGCAATATCCGTCTTCTTGTCTTGAGTATTAGTCTCCGCAATATCCGTCTTCTTGTCTTGAGTATCTTGGCTAATCTTCGGAATAAAAAAAAGCTCATGTTTATATTTTTCTGATCTCACCTCAAACTCGTCCCGCTGCTTGTCACTGTGTTCTTCCGAATTTTGCTCTACGTCGGTGAATAATTTGTATATCCAACGAGGGACTGTGTGAAAGATTTCTCGGTGAAAAAGATCTTTTCCCCGATAATATTTGTTATGAGTAGCTATCCTTTTGTTTTTTAACTGTTTCCGATGAATTCTTTCCCACCCCTTTTTCACAGGATTAGAAAACAATTTTTCCAAAGGATTATAATATACTTTTTTTTCAGCTCGTAGTTTTTGTGTTTTTCTTTTAAGTATCGCTAACAGTCCCTGTCCATAGTTTGGGGAATCGTAAAGGAAACCTGAAATAAGGGTCTCATAAATTCGATTTAGAACAAGGCTTTGGACCATTTTAGATTGAGAATTTCCAATCTGAGGAGATTTACGAATTGCTTTTATTTTACCAGATATAAGTTTACGAATTTCATCAATGTTT